GTTAATGTAGCTTAACAATAAAGCAAAGCACTGAAAATGCTTAGATGGATAAATAAATCCCATAAACACAAAGGTTTGGTCCTGGCCTTATAATTAATTGGAGGTAAGATTACACATGCAAACATCCATAAACCGGTGTAAAATCCCTTAGATATTTACTCAAAATTTAAGGAGAGGGTATCAAGCACATTAAATAGCTTAAGACACCTTGCCTAGCCACACCCCCACGGGACTCAGCAGTGATAAATATTAAGCAATAAGCGAAAGCTTGACTAAGCTATACCTCTTAGGGTTGGTAAATTTCGTGCCAGCCACCGCGGTCATACGATTAACCCAAATTAATTATTCTCGGCGTAAAACGTGATAACTTTAATAAAAAAATAGAATTAAAATCCAACTTATATGTGAAAATTCATTGTTAGGACCTAAATTCAACAACGAAAGTAATTCTAATCATTATTAACACGATAGCTAAGATCCAAACTGGGATTAGATACCCCACTATGCTTAGCCCTAAACCTAAATAGTTTTACAACAAAATTATTTGCCAGAGAACTACTAGCCACCGCTTAAAACTCAAAGGACTTGGCGGTACTTTATATCCCCCTAGAGGAGCCTGTTCTATAATCGATAAACCCCGCTATACCTCACCATCTCTTGCTAATTCAGCCTATATACCGCCATCTTCAGCAAACCCTAAAAAGGCAGCAAAGTAAGCACAAGAATAAACATAAAAACGTTAGGTCAAGGTGTAGCCAATGAGATGGGAAGAAATGGGCTACATTTTCTTCTAAAAGAACACCACGGATTTCTTTATGAAACTAAAGAATGAAGGCGGATTTAGTAGTAAATTAAGAATAGAGAGCTTAATTGAATAGAGCAATGAAGTACGTACACACCGCCCGTCACCCTCCTCAAACTAAATTTATTCAATCATACATAATACTCAATATTTAATTTACTAGAGGAGATAAGTCGTAACAAGGTAAGCATACTGGAAAGTGTGCTTGGAATAATCATAGTGTAGCTTATTCTAAAGCATCCGGCTTACACCCAGAAGAATTCATTATATATGAACACTCTGAACTAATTCTAGCCCTAAAACCCATTAACTCAATTACCTAAATCTATAAATTAAACCATTCAATATAAATAAAAGTATTGGAGAAAGAAATTATTTCTAGGAGCTATAGAATAAGTACCGCAAGGGAAAGATGAAAGACTTATTGAAAGTAAAAACAAGCAAAGATTAAACCTTGTACCTTTTGCATAATGAATTAACTAGAAAAGTTCTAACTAAATGAATTAAAGCTAGAAACCCCGAAACCAAACGAGCTACCTAAAAACAATTTTAAGAATCAACCCGTCTATGTAGCAAAATAGTGGGAAGATTTTTAGGTAGAGGTGAAAAGCCTAACGAGCTTGGTGATAGCTGGTTACCCAAAAAATGAATTTTAGTTCAACTTTAAACTCACCATAAAGAACATAAAATCCCAATGTAAGTTTAAATTATAGCCAAAAGAGGGACAGCTCTTTAGGAATGGAAAAAACCTTTAATAGTGAATAAATTAACCTCCTATCTAACCATTGTAGGCTTAGAAGCAGCCATCAATAAAGAAAGCGTTCAAGCTCAACATTAGAATTAATCAATCTAATAAACTAGAATGAATTCCTATACTAAAAATTGGGTCAATCTATCATTTTATAGATGAGATACTGTTAATATGAGTAACAAGAATTAAAATTCTCCAAGCACAAGTGTATAACAACTCGGATAACCATTGTTAGTTACAGGACAATAGATAATAAGCCCCCAATTAAACATCTAAATCCTAACCGTTAATCCAACACAGGAGTGCTTTAAGGAAAGATTAAAAAGAATAAAAGGAACTCGGCAAACACGAACCCCGCCTGTTTACCAAAAACATCACCTCTAGCATTACAAGTATTAGAGGCATTGCCTGCCCAGTGACTAAAGTTAAACGGCCGCGGTATCCTGACCGTGCAAAGGTAGCATAATCACTTGTTCCTTAATTAGGGACTAGCATGAACGGCTAAACGAGGGTTCTACTGTCTCTTATTCTTAATCAGTGAAATTGACCTTCCAGTGAAGAGGCTGGAATAATTAAATAAGACGAGAAGACCCTATGGAGCTTAAATTAACTAGCCTAATTATTATAATATAACCTAATGGATTAAGTACAAAAATAGTAGGCTAGCAATTTCGGTTGGGGTGACCTCGGAGAATAAAAAATCCTCCGAATGATTTTAGCATAGACTAACAAGTCAAAGCAATTATCCAAATCTTATTGATCCAATCTTCTTGATCAACGGACCAAGTTACCCTAGGGATAACAGCGCAATCCTATTTAAGAGTTCATATCGACAATAAGGGTTTACGACCTCGATGTTGGATCAGGACATCCCAATGGTGCAGAAGCTATTAATGGTTCGTTTGTTCAACGATTAAAGTCCTACGTGATCTGAGTTCAGACCGGAGCAATCCAGGTCGGTTTCTATCTATTAACAATTTTTCCCAGTACGAAAGGACAAGAAAAATAGGGCCTCCTTAACAAAAGCGCCCTTAATCCAATTCATGAATAAAATCTTAATGTAATAGATATGTACAATCATAAACACCTAGACAAGGTTATTAGGGTGGCAGAGCCAGGTAATTGCGTAAGACTTAAAACCTTCTTCTCAGAGGTTCAAATCCTCTCCCTAATAGTGTATTTTATAAATATATTTACCCTCCTAATTCCCATCCTAATCGCTATAGCCTTCCTAACCCTAGTAGAACGAAAAATCTTAGGGTATATACAACTACGGAAAGGCCCAAACATCGTAGGACCATATGGTATTCTCCAACCATTCGCAGATGCCATAAAATTATTTATAAAAGAACCAATACGTCCTCTAACAACCTCTATCTCTCTATTTATTATCGCGCCTACCCTATCCTTATCACTAGCTCTAAGCTTATGAATTCCACTACCAATACCCCACCCACTCATTAATCTTAACCTAGGAGTATTATTTATTCTAGCAACATCAAGCCTATCCGTTTACTCAATCTTATGATCAGGCTGAGCCTCAAACTCAAAATACTCATTATTTGGTGCACTACGAGCAGTTGCTCAAACAATCTCTTACGAAGTAACTATAGCAATTATCCTTCTATCTGTACTATTAATAAGTGGCTCATTTTCCCTACAAATATTAATTACAACACAAGAACAAATATGATTAATTATCCCTGCATGACCAATAGCAATAATATGATTTATCTCAACCTTAGCAGAAACAAACCGAGCTCCATTTGACCTAACAGAAGGAGAATCCGAGCTTGTATCAGGGTTCAATGTAGAATACGCCGCCGGCCCATTCGCATTATTTTTCATAGCCGAATATACTAATATTATTCTAATAAATGCTCTAACAACAATTATCTTTCTAGGTCCTCTTCATTACACAAACTTACCAGAACTTTACTCAACCAACTTTATAATAGAAACACTAACCTTATCCATCACATTCCTATGAATTCGAGCATCATACCCACGATTCCGCTATGACCAACTTATGCATCTCCTATGAAAAAATTTTCTGCCTCTTACACTAGCATTCTGTGCATGACACATCTCACTGCCAATCTTCATAGCAAGCATTCCCCCCTACCTCTAGAAATATGTCTGATAAAAGAGTTACTTTGATAGAGTAAACCATAGAGGTTCAAGCCCTCTTATTTCTAGGACTATAGGAATTGAACCTACTCCTAAGAATTCAAAATTCTCCGTGCTACCAATACACCCAGTCCTATCACAAGTAAGGTCAGCTAACTAAGCTATCGGGCCCATACCCCGAAAATGTTGGTTTAAATCCTTCCCGTACTAATAAACCCTATTACTATTATCATTATCTATTTTACTATTCTCATAGGGCCAGTAATTACAATAGCCAGTACCAACTTAATACTAATATGAGTAGGCCTAGAAATAAGCCTCCTAGCAATTATCCCATTATTAATTAACAAAAAAAACCCACGATCAATTGAAGCAGCAACAAAATATTTTATTACACAAGCAACAGCCTCAATAATTCTCCTATTCTCTATTATTATTAATTATAAACAAACAGGAACATGAATATTTCAACAACAAACAAACATCATTCTACCCAACATAACACTAATCGCGCTATCAATAAAACTAGGCTTAGCTCCATTCCACTATTGACTACCCGAAGTAACACAAGGAATTCCCCTACGCACTGGTCTAATTCTTCTTACATGACAAAAAATCGCCCCGCTATCTATTATATTCCAAATCTATCAACTACTACACCCAATAATTATTGTAGCACTATCAATTTCATCAATTTTCACAGGGGCCTGAGGAGGATTAAACCAAACCCAAACACGAAAAATTATAGCATATTCATCAATTGCCCATATAGGCTGAATACTAGCTATTCTTCCATACAACCCCAATCTTACCCTACTCAACCTTATTATCTATATTCTTTTAACAATCCCTATATTTATTATCCTTATAATAAACACCTCCACAACAATTACCTCAATCTCCCTAATATGAAATAAAACACCCATAATCCTAGCCATAACTTCCCTTCTTCTCCTATCCCTAGGAGGTCTCCCCCCACTAACAGGATTCTTACCAAAATGGGCTATCATCTCAGAGATATTAAAAAACAATTGCACAATTATAGCAACATTAATAGCTATAATAGCACTATTAAATCTATTCTTCTACACACGTCTAATTTACTCAACTTCACTAACAATATTTCCAACTAACAATAATTCAAAAATAACCTCACATTATGAAACCTCAAAATATAGTTTCATTTTACCAACATTAATAGTATTAAGCACATTAACCCTCCCCCTCTCCCCCCAATTAACAATATAGAAGTTTAGGATATACAGTCCAAGAGCCTTCAAAGCTCTAAGAAAACATCTAAGTTTAACTTCTGATAAGGACTGTAAGATTTTACCCTACATCTATTGAATGCAAATCAATTACTTTCATTAAGCTAAGACCTTAACTAGATTGGCAGGATTCAAACCTACGAAATTTTAGTTAACAGCTAAATACCCTATTTCTGGCTTCAATCTACTTCTCCCGCCTATCAGAAAAGGGGCGGGAGAAGCCTTAGTAGAGTAATTTCTCTACACCTTCGAATTTGCAATTCGACATGAAAATCACCTTAAGGCCTGGTAAAAAGAGGACTTAAACCCCTGTATTTAGATTTACAGTCTAATGCTTACTCAGCCATTTTACCTATGTTCGTAAATCGTTGACTATTCTCAACCAACCATAAAGATATTGGTACCCTATATCTACTATTCGGCGCTTGAGCTGGAATAGTGGGAACAGCACTAAGCATCCTAATTCGAGCTGAACTAGGACAGCCAGGGGCTCTTTTAGGAGATGATCAAATCTATAATGTCGTTGTTACAGCACATGCATTTGTCATAATCTTCTTCATAGTTATACCAATAATAATTGGAGGATTTGGTAACTGACTTGTTCCATTAATAATTGGAGCTCCCGATATAGCATTCCCACGAATAAATAACATAAGCTTCTGACTTCTTCCCCCATCATTCCTTCTTCTCCTAGCATCCTCAATAGTAGAGGCAGGCGCAGGTACAGGATGAACAGTATACCCACCACTAGCCGGAAATCTCGCCCACGCTGGGGCATCAGTAGATTTAACTATTTTCTCCCTACACCTAGCTGGAGTCTCATCTATTCTAGGGGCTATTAACTTTATTACAACTATCATTAATATAAAACCCCCAGCCATAACCCAATATCAAACACCATTATTTGTCTGATCTGTACTAATTACAGCCGTTCTTCTCCTTCTTTCACTCCCAGTATTAGCTGCAGGAATCACGATACTATTAACAGATCGTAATCTTAATACAACATTCTTTGACCCAGCAGGAGGAGGAGATCCCATTCTCTATCAACATCTATTCTGATTCTTTGGTCATCCAGAAGTTTACATTCTTATTCTCCCAGGATTTGGTATCATTTCACATGTAGTAACCTACTACTCCGGAAAAAAAGAACCTTTCGGATATATAGGAATAGTATGAGCTATGATATCTATCGGGTTTTTAGGATTTATTGTATGAGCTCACCATATATTTACAGTAGGCTTAGACGTAGATACACGAGCTTACTTTACTTCTGCTACTATAATCATCGCAATCCCAACAGGAGTCAAAGTATTCAGCTGACTAGCAACACTACATGGAGGAAATATTAAATGATCTCCAGCAATACTATGAGCATTAGGGTTTATTTTCTTATTTACAGTAGGTGGTCTAACCGGAATTGTCTTATCAAATTCCTCATTAGATATTGTACTTCATGATACCTACTATGTAGTAGCTCACTTCCACTATGTTCTATCCATAGGAGCCGTATTCGCTATTATGGCTGGTTTTGTACACTGATTCCCACTATTCTCTGGCTACACCCTAGATGATACATGAGCAAAAGCTCATTTTGCCATTATATTTGTAGGAGTTAATATAACATTCTTTCCACAACACTTCTTAGGTCTCTCTGGAATACCACGACGATACTCTGACTACCCAGATGCTTACACCACATGAAATACAGTCTCATCTATAGGATCATTTATCTCCTTAACAGCTGTGCTAGTAATAATCTTCATAATCTGAGAAGCTTTTGCCTCTAAACGAGAAGTTCTATCAGTTTCCTATTCTTCAACAAACTTAGAATGACTTCACGGCTGCCCACCTCCATATCATACATTCGAAGAACCCTCTTATGTGAAAGTAAAATAAGAAAGGAAGGATTCGAACCCCCTAAAATTGGTTTCAAGCCAACTCCATAACCATTATGTCTTTCTCAATGAGATATTAGTAAAAATATTACATAACTTTGTCAAGGTTAAGTTATAGAGTCAAATCTATATATCTCATATGGCATATCCCTTCCAACTAGGCTTACAAGACGCTACATCCCCTATCATGGAAGAATTAATAAACTTTCATGATCACACCCTGATAATTGTTTTCCTAATTAGTTCCCTAGTCCTTTATATTATTTCTCTTATATTAACTACTAAACTAACGCATACAAGCACAATAGATGCTCAAGAAGTAGAAACAATCTGAACAATCCTGCCAGCCGCCATTCTTATTTTAATTGCCTTACCATCACTACGAATTTTATATATAATAGATGAAATTAATAATCCTGCCTTAACTGTAAAAACTATAGGTCATCAATGATACTGAAGCTATGAATATACAGACTACGAAGATCTATGTTTTGACTCGTACATAATCCCAACAAATGACTTAAAACCAGGCGAACTCCGACTTCTAGAAGTTGATAACCGAGTTGTCTTACCAATAGAACTTCCAATCCGCATGCTTATCTCATCTGAAGATGTACTACACTCATGAGCCGTTCCTTCACTAGGCCTAAAAACCGACGCAATTCCCGGACGATTAAATCAAGCTACAGTATCATCAAACCGCCCAGGTCTATTTTATGGCCAATGCTCCGAAATTTGCGGCTCAAACCATAGCTTTATGCCTATCGTTCTTGAAATAGTTCCTCTAAAACATTTTGAAAACTGATCAGCTTCAATAATTTAAATTCACTATGAAGCTAAGAGCGTTAACCTTTTAAGTTAAAGTTAGAGACCTTAAATCTCCATAGTGATATGCCACAACTAGATACATCCACATGATTTATTACTATTATTTCATCAATAATTACTTTATTCATTTTATTTCAACTAAAAATTTCTACGCAAACTTTCCCAACAGCCCCCTCACCAAAAATTTTTGCAACACATAAAACAAAAACTCCTTGAGAATCAAAATGAACGAAAATCTATTTGCCTCTTTCATCACTCCAACAGTAATAGGTCTACCTATTGTCGTAACTATTATTATATTTCCATCAATTCTATTTCCATCATCAGAACGTCTTATTAGTAATCGTCTTCACTCCTTCCAACATTGACTAATTAAACTTATTATTAAACAAATAATACTAATTCACACACCAAAAGGACGAACCTGAGCTTTAATAATTGTATCCCTAATTATATTTATTGGATCTACAAACTTACTAGGCCTCCTACCACATACATTTACCCCAACCACTCAATTATCTATAAACCTAAGTATGGCTATCCCTTTATGAGCTGGGGCTGTAATTTTAGGTTTCCGTCACAAACTAAAACACTCTTTAGCCCACTTTCTTCCCCAAGGAACTCCTATCTCCTTAATCCCAATACTAATTATTATTGAAACAATTAGTCTATTTATTCAACCTATGGCTTTAGCAGTTCGATTGACAGCTAACATCACTGCAGGCCACCTATTAATACATTTAATTGGGGGAGCGACCCTCGTCCTAATAAATATTAGCCCACCTACAGCCACAATCACATTTATTATCCTTCTCTTACTCACTGTATTAGAATTTGCTGTAGCTCTAATTCAAGCCTACGTATTCACTCTGCTAGTCAGCCTATACCTACATGATAATACATAATGACCCACCAAACACATGCTTACCACATAGTAAACCCAAGTCCATGACCACTAACAGGAGCATTCTCAGCCCTCTTACTAACATCTGGCTTAGTAATATGATTTCATTACAATTCAACAATTCTACTTACTATAGGCTTACTAGCAAATCTCTTAACAATATACCAATGATGACGAGACATTATCCGTGAAGGAACATACCAAGGCCACCATACTCCTATTGTCCAAAAAGGCCTCCGATATGGAATAATTTTATTTATTATTTCTGAAGTATTTTTCTTCGCTGGATTTTTCTGAGCTTTCTATCACTCTAGCCTAGTCCCTACCCATGACTTAGGAGGCTGCTGACCACCAACAGGAATCATTCCATTAAACCCCTTAGAAGTCCCACTACTGAACACCTCAGTCCTTTTAGCATCTGGTGTCTCAATTACATGAGCCCATCACAGCTTAATAGAAGGCAAGCGAAACAATATAAATCAAGCCCTATTCATTACTATTATGCTAGGCTTGTATTTTACCCTACTCCAAGCCTCAGAATACTTCGAAACATCATTTTCTATCTCTGACGGCATTTATGGATCAACATTCTTCATAGCAACAGGATTTCACGGTCTACATGTAATTATTGGATCTACATTTCTAATTGTTTGCCTCATACGACAACTAAAATTCCATTTTACATCTAAACACCACTTTGGATTTGAAGCAGCCGCATGATATTGACACTTTGTCGATGTAGTGTGACTTTTCTTATACGTATCTATCTATTGATGAGGATCGTACTCTCTTAGTATAATTAATATAACTGACTTCCAATTAGTAGCTTCTAATAAACTTTAGAAGAGAGTAATAAACCTACTTATCATTATACTAACAAATGTTTTTCTTTCATTAATCCTAATTTTAGTAGCATTTTGATTACCCCAAATAAATCTGTACTCAGAAAAAGCAAATCCTTATGAATGTGGCTTTGACCCAACAAGCTCAGCACGACTACCATTCTCAATAAAATTTTTTCTAGTAGCTATTACATTTTTATTATTTGACCTAGAAATTGCCCTCTTACTTCCGCTTCCTTGAGCAATCCAAACTACTGATACTTTTACAATAACAACTACAGCCCTCATTCTAATTACAATTCTATCAATTGGATTAGCCTACGAATGATCACAAAAAGGACTAGAATGAACAGAATAACTGGTAATTAGTTTAATTAAAATTAATGATTTCGACTCATTAGATTATGAAAATGTTCATAATTGCCAACATGATATCTACTTTTTTTAACCTAACCCTGGCCTTTACCTTATCTCTTATAGGAACTCTAATATTTCGATCTCACCTTATATCAACTCTTTTATGCCTAGAAGGAATAATATTATCCCTATTTATCATAACTACAATAACTACCCTAAATGCTAACTCAATAATTTCAATATCTATTCCAATTACAATTCTAGTGTTCGCAGCATGTGAAGCAGCCGTAGGCCTAGCCCTTCTAGTAAAAGTTTCTAATACCTACGGGACAGACTTCGTTCAAAACCTTAATTTACTACAATGTTAAAAATCATCATACCATCACTTATATTATTACCACTTACCTGACTATCCAAACATAAAAAAACATGAACTAACGTAACCTCTTACAGTTTCTTGATTAGCTTAATTAGTCTCACACTACTGTGACAAAACGATGAAAACAACATATATTTTTCAACCATATTTTTCTCAGATCCATTATCTTCTCCTTTAATTATCCTAACATCCTGACTTCTTCCCCTAACACTAATAGCTAGCCAAAATCACCTAAAAAAAGAAAAAGAAATCTATCAAAAACTGTATATTTCAATGCTAATCAGTTTACAAATTCTACTCATCATAACATTTGCTTCCACTGAACTTATTATATTCTATATCCTATTTGAAGCCACACTGATTCCAACTCTTATCATCATTACTCGATGGGGAAACCAAACAGAACGATTAAATGCAGGACTTTATTTCCTATTCTACACACTAATTGGTTCTATCCCACTATTAATTGCCCTTATTTATATTCAAAATTTAATAGGCACTCTTAACTTTATAATCTTATCACTAACAAGTACCCCAATCAACAACTCATGATCAAACAACATTCTATGATTAGCATGCATAATAGCATTTCTAATTAAGATACCACTATACGGGGTTCATCTATGACTACCCAAAGCCCATGTAGAAGCCCCTATTGCAGGATCAATAATCTTAGCCGCTATTCTCCTTAAATTAGGAGGCTACGGAATAATACGAATCTCTATTATCCTAGACCCCTTAACAGAACACATAGCATATCCCTTTATTTTATTGTCATTATGAGGAATAATCATAACAAGCTCAATCTGTTTACGCCAAACAGATCTAAAATCACTAATCGCTTATTCCTCAGTTAGCCATATAGCTCTAGTAATCGCATCTATCATAATTCAAACACCATGAAGTTTTATAGGGGCAACCACACTCATAATCGCCCACGGCCTAACTTCCTCCCTATTATTCTGTCTAGCAAATACTAACTATGAACGAATTCACAGTCGAACTATAATTATAGCCCGAGGCCTACAAATTATATTTCCATTAATAACAACATGATGACTAATAGCAAGCTTAGCTAACCTGGCCCTACCACCATCAATTAACCTCATAGGAGAACTATTTATTGCCATATCTCTATTCTCTTGATCCAATTTCTCCATTATTCTCATAGGAATTAATATTACCATCACAGCTATATACTCCATATATATAATTATTACTACCCAACGGGGCAAATTAACCAATCATATAAACAATCTAGAACCCTCACACACACGAGAGCTAACATTAATAGCCCTTCACATTATACCACTCATTCTACTAACTATTAATCCTAAACTAATTACGGGCCTTACAATATGTAAATATAGTTTAAATAAAACATTAGACTGTGAATCTAAAGACAGGTAATAAACTCCCTTATTTACCAAGAAAGAATACGAGAACTGCTAATTCACGTCCCCATGCATAAACACATGGCTTTCTTACTTTTATAGGATAGTAGAAATCCATTGGTCTTAGGAACCAAAAACCTTGGTGCAAATCCAAATAAAAGTAATAAATATCATATCATCTTCAATCCTAATAATTTTTATTATCCTCATAGTCCCAGTACTTATCTCAATAACTAACCTAATAAAATATATTAATTTTCCACTGTACGTTGCAACATCAATCAAATTCTCCTTTATTCTAAGCCTATTACCCTTACTATTATTTTTTCACTACAACACAGAATACATAATTACCACATGACACTGAATTACTATAAATTCCATAAAACTATCAATCAGCCTAAAAATAGATTATTTCTCAATCTTATTTCTTCCCGTAGCCTTATTTGTAACATGATCTATTATACAATTTTCTTCATGATATATACACTCAGATATCAATATCAATCGATTTATTAAATACCTTTTATTATTCTTAATCACAATACTAATTTTAACCACAGCCAACAATCTATTCCAACTATTCATTGGATGAGAAGGCGTAGGTATCATATCCTTCCTCCTGATCGGATGATGGTACGGACGAACAGATGCTAACACTGCTGCCCTACAAGCAATCCTATATAATCGTATTGGAGACATTGGATTTATCCTAGCAATAACATGATTCTGTCTAAATTCTAACTCCTGAGAAATCCAACAAATCTTAATTACCAATAATAACAGTTGAATTCCACTAATAGGACTATTAATCGCAGCTACAGGAAAATCAGCCCAATTTGGACTCCACCCATGACTTCCTTCAGCTATAGAAGGGCCTACTCCCGTCTCTGCCCTACTTCACTCAAGCACAATAGTCGTAGCAGGAATTTTCCTAATAATCCGTTTCCATCCATTAACCTCAAGCAATACCATAATTCTAACAATAATACTATGCCTAGGAGCTATTACCACAATTTTTACAGCTATTTGCGCACTTACCCAAAACGATATCAAAAAAATTGTAGCATTCTCCACATCTAGTCAACTAGGCCTTATAATAGTTACCCTAGGGGTAAATCAACCTTACCTAGCCTTCTTACACATCTGTACACATGCCTTCTTCAAAGCTATACTCTTCATATGTTCCGGCTCAATTATTCATAACCTAAATGACGAACAAGATATTCGAAAAATAGGAAACATAATGAAACCTATACCTATTACTTCTTCATGCCTAATTATCGGAAGCCTAGCCCTAACAGGGATACCTTTCTTAACGGGCTTCTATTCAAAAGATCTAATCATTGAAGCAATTAATACCTGCAATACAAACGCCTGAGCCCTAATAGTTACACTAATTGCCACATCCATAACAGCTATATACAGTATACGAATCATTTATTTTGTTACCATAACAAAACCACGATTTCCTCCACTTATCACCATTAACGAAAAAGACCCAAATATAATTAACCCAATCAAACGTCTAGCAGTAGGAAGTATCCTAGCTGGATTTTTCATCTCCTACAATATTCCCCCAACTAACATTCAAATTCTCACAATACCATGATATCTAAAAATCACAGCTTTATTAATCTCTATCTTAGGATTCATGATAGCCCTAGAATTAAATAACTTAAGCTTAAATCTTTCAATCAACAAGACCAACCCCTATCTAAAATTCTCAACTCTGTTAGGTTACTTTCCAACAACAACACATCGTATACTTCCCCTAAAATCTCTAAATTCAAGTTTTAAAATATCTCTCAATCTCTTAGACCTAATCTGATTAGAAAAATCTATCCCCAAAGCAACCTCAACCATACATGCTAACTCATCCAAACTCCTAACTAACCAAAAAGGCCTAGTAAAACTCTATTTCTTATCATTTATAATTTCTATAGCCACCATTACTTTACTTTTTATTATTAATCTCGAGTAATCTCAATAATAATAAAAATCCCAGCAAACAAAGATCACCCAGCCACTACTATTATTCAAGTTGCACAACTATACATTGCCGCAACCCCAGCTCCCCCCTCTAACATTAACCCAACATCATCAATATCATACATTATTCAATCACTTAAACTCCCTAAATCCACTAATTCAACCTCATCATAATAATCAAGTAAATATACTAAAGCAATCTCCATAAAAAATCCCAGTACCAAAAAGCTAAAAACTAACCAATTAGATCCCCAGGTTTCCGGATACTCTTCAGTGGCTATAGCAGTTGTATAACCAAAGACCACTATTATCCCCCCTAAATAAATTAAAAACACCATTAACCCTAAAAATGAACCCCCTAACCCTAAAATCATTAAACAACCAACAAACCCACTTACAATCAACCCTAACCCACCATAAATTGGCGAAGGCTTTAATGCCAACCCAAGACACCCAGTTAAAAAAAGTAAACTTAAAATATAAATGTAATTAGTCATTATTTCCACACAGCACTTAACTATGACCAATGACATGAAAAATCATCGTTGTAATTCAACTATAGAAACAAAATGACAAACATCCGAAAAACCCACCCTCTATTAAAAATTATTAACCACTCATTTATTGACCTCCCCGCTCCATCTAATATCTCATCATGATGAAACTTTGGCTCTCTATTAGGTATATGCTTAATAATCCAAATTATTACAGGCTTATTCCTAGCCATACATTACACGTCAGACACAACAACAGCATTCTCATCAGTAGCACATATCTGCCGAGATGTAAATTATGGCTGACTAATCCGATATATACACGCAAACGGAGCATCAATATTCTTTATTTGCCTTTTCCTTCATGTAGGACGAGGAATGTACTATGGATCATACACATTCCTAGAAACATGAAACATTGGTGTAATTCTATTATTCGCAGTTATAGCTACAGCATTCATAGGCTATGTGCTTCCATGAGGACAAATATCATTCTGAGGAGCAACAGTAATTACAAACCTACTTTCAGCCATCCCATACATCGGTACTACCCTAGTAGAATGGATTTGAGGGGGATTCTCAGTTGACAAAGCTACTTTAACTCGTTTCTTCGCATTTCACTTCATTCTTCCATTTATCATTACAGCTCTCGTCATCGTCCATCTTCTATTTCTCCACGAAACAGGCTCAAATAATCCAACAGGACTAAACTCAGATGCAGATAAAATCCCATTCCACCCATACTATACTATTAAAGATATCTTAGGGATTCTGCTTATGGTTGTTCTCCTAATATCCCTAGTTTTATTCTCCCCAGACTTACTAGGAGATCCTGATAACTATATGCCAGCCAACCCACTCAATACTCCTCCACATATCAAACCAGAATGATACTTCCTATTTGCCTATGCCATCCTACGCTCTATCCCCAATAAACTAGGAGGCGTCCTAGCCCTAATTTTATCTATCCTAATTCTGGCCTTTTTACCATTTCTTCATACTTCCAAACAACGTAGCCTAATCTTTCGTCCAATTACCCAAACCCTATACTGAATCTTAGTAGCTAATTTACTTATTCTAACTTGAATTGGAGGCCAACCCGTCGAACACCCATTTATCATCATTGGTCAACTAGCCTCTATCAGCTATTTTTCTATTATCCTAATTCTCATACCCATCTCAGGAATAATTGAAGACAAAATACTAAAATGAAACTCATGCCCTGATAGTATAAATATTACTTTGGTCTTGTAAACCAAAAATGAGGGACATCCCTCTCAAGGCATTCAAGAAGAAGGAATATCCTCCCTACCATCAACACCCAAAGCTGATATTCTAGTTAAACTACTTCTTGATTACAGTACATAAAATTATATAGTACAATCAAACATATATGTATATCGTACATTAAATTATTTTCCCCTAGCATATAAGCAGGTAACTACTATTAATGATTTAGGACCCAACACTAAATATCCACTTTAATTATCGTCAACATGAATATTAACCAGTACATTCTATTAATGCTTTGAGGACATATCTGTGTTATCATACATACACCATTTCAGTCATAAACCTTTCTTTTCCATATGACTATCCCCTTCCCCATTTGGTCTCTTTTTCTACCATCCTCCGAGAAACCAGCAACCCGCCCACCCATGCCCCTCTTCTCGCTCCGGGCCCATACTACTTGGGGGTAGCTAAACTGAAACTTTATCAGGCATCTGGTTCTTACTTCAGGGCCATCAATTGCGTTATCGCCCATACGTTCCCCTTAAATAAGACATCTCGATGGTAACGGGTCTAATCAGCCCATGATCAACATAACTGTGGTGTCATGCATTTGGTATTTTTTAATTTTCGGATGCTATCACTCAACATAGCCGTCAAGGCATGAAGGTCAGCCCATCATGTAGCCGAACTCACGGTGAAGGGTCATTAGTCCCCATATCCAACTCACCCAAGACTAATTATTAATGCTTGATAGACATATATTTATATTACACCTAAAATTTCACTTACCAAACCCCCCCCTCCCCCTTAACGCCAAACCCCAAAATCGTTAAGGATCTAACTTGATTTTCCGTATGTATTATCCCATTCTAGTAGTTCACAAAATATAACTTTAATTTCAGTATTCGTAAAAAAATTATAAAACTAACTTTCACTTTTCCGTTATCAACCCAACTTCTTATTCCCAATGAATTTATACCCG